TTATCTGGTACCCCATCTAAAAATCACAAAAATAAAATAAAAATGAAAAGTAACAAGTAACAAAGCATATTGTATCAGACTACTTGTCTTCTTGTAGTTGGATCTCCAAGTTTTTGGAATGCTCCAAATTCCACTTGAGCATCTAAATCTGGATCAATACCAGCAAAAACATCTCGAAACAAGGTTCTAGCACCATGCCAAATGTGTCCGAAGAAGAAGAGCAAAGCAAACGAAGCATGTCCAAAAGTAAACCAACCCCGTGGACTGCTACGAAAAACACCATCGGATTTCAAAGTAGCACGATCTAATTCAAAAATCTCACCCAATTGAGCACGTCTAGCATATTTTTTCACAGTAGCGGGATCGCTATAACTGACTCCGTTGAGTTCGCCGCCATAGAACTCGACAGTTACACCTACTTGTTCGACACTATATTTAGATTCCGCCCTTCTAAAAGGAACATCGGCTCTAACAATTCCGTCTCCGTCTACCAAAACAACCGGAAATGTTTCAAAAAAAGTAGGCATACGACGTACAAAAAGCTCGCGCCCCTCTTTATCTCTAAAGATAGGATGTCCTAACCACCCAACAGCTATTCCATCCCCGTTGTCCATTGAGCCCGCTCTGAATAACCCCCCCTTTGCCGGATTATTGCCGATGTAATCATAAAAAGCTAGTTTTTCGGGAATTTTAGACCAAGCTTCAGATAAACTTTGATTTTCAGCCAACCCAGCACCAATTCTTCGATATATTTCTTGTTGGAAGTATCCTTGATCCCATTGATAACGAGTGGGGCCAAATAATTCAATCGGGGTAGTTGCTGAACCATACCACATAGTTCCAGCAACTACAAAAGCGGCAAAAAAGACAGCAGCAATACTACTGGAAAGGACGGTTTCAATATTTCCCATACGTAATCCTTTGTATAGGCGTTGAGGTGGACGTACACTAAGATGGAATAGACCCGCCAATATGCCCAAGGTCCCTGCTGCAATATGATGAGAGGCTATTCCTCCCGGAACAAAAGGATCAAAACCCTCCACACCCCACGCTGGATTTACGGATTGTACCCTTCCAGTTAGTCCATAAGGATCGGACACCCATATTCCAGGACCATACAATCCTGTTACATGAAATGCACCAAAACCAAAGCAAGCCACCCCTGATAGAAATAAATGAATTCCAAAGATCTTAGGCAAATCCAAAGAGGGTTTTCCTGTACGTTCATCAGTAAATATTTCTAGATCCCAATACACCCAATGCCAGATAGCTGCCAAAAAGCACAAGCCCGAAAACACAATATGTGCCCCGGCCACACCTTCGTAACTCCAAATACCCGGATTCGTTACAGTACCCCCTGTGATACTCCAACCGCCCCATGAATTGGTTATTCCTAAACGAGTCATGAAGGGTATAACGAACATACCCTGTCTCCACATTGGATCAAGAACAGGATCAGAAGGATCAAAAACTGCTAATTCGTATAGAGCCATCGAACCGGCCCAACCAGCAACCAGAGCTGTATGCATTATATGGACAGAAATCAAACGACCGGGATCATTCAATACGACGGTATGAACACGATACCAAGGCAAACCCATGGAAATACCCCTTTATCAATGAAAAATAGACACAATGTAACTTTATTGCATTGGAAAAAACTATGCTGTGGACCCTCTTTTTAGTGGATTATCTTGGGGAAAGAATTAATATTTGTTTGATTTGTTTGATTCTTTTCAATTACTTTTAGTAATAATGAAACTATTTTGTTCGTAGGAACAAAAAGAAGCAGATCTATTCTACACCCGATAAGTATCAATACGCAATGGTAGGGGGTTGATACCATTTTATATGAGTGAATGCATATATATATTTGTTCATCATTCAAAGGACTTATTTGTAATAATTTTCCTTTATTCATTTTGTCTTCTTTATCTTTTTTTATGAACTTAGTCAATCTATGGATAAAATATGATAAAGGCCAATATTAGTAGGACACTAAATCCATTGTTACGCTTTCACATCAAAGTGAGATATAGTACTTAATTTTTCTTTTATTTAATGCCTATTGGTGTTCCAAGAGTACCTTTTCGAAGTCCTGGAGAGGAAGATGCATTGTGGATTGACGTATAGTGCGACTTGTCAGATATATTGGGTCATATGGTATTTCCCCATTCTCTTCCCCGATCGAGATATCCTCCCCTTCGCCCAAGAAAGATTTATTGAATTATCAAAAATTTGGAGCGTGAAGTTCAATTAGATCCATTTTTTCGGGAGGGTATACAGATTAATATTATCAATTAGAATAATTTATGGTTATCTTGGTTAGGCCAATAAAATGAAGTATCCAGGCTCCGTTTAGAAAAAAACCGGTAATAAATCTATTTATGATTACTATTTCTATCATATTCTATTTCTTTATATATTTATAATAGAAGTGATCTCAAACTGTTAATCAATCGAGTAATATGATGAATGCATTGAATATCTGTTGTAAGACATGAAATAAATTGTAAAAAGGAAGTCGTAGCAAAAGGACGTGGTATTGGGGCATTTGTCATATATGTGCAAATCCAAATCGGGCGGATCTTTACTCGGAGTAGAGCATAAACCTAAAAAAATTGAAGAAGCCCATTCAGGAACAAGAAAATTACATCGCGATTGAGATTGTATCTCGATGAAACAATACATCAATGAAAAGTTAGTTAGATAAATTTAGTAATTTTTTTTTATAGATAAACAAAACAGGCCAAAACCCATCTTTTTTGAAAAATGAAATAAAAGCCCCTTTTTATAAGTTAAAAGCCTGGTATGAAAAAAAAAAAAAAAAAGAAAGCGCTAGAATCTACATCTACACATTGATTCTTTTTTTTTTTTCGTTATTTTTGTTGAACCGTATGCATCAAAAGGTGCATGTACGGTTTCTAAGGGATACAACTTTATCCCAATCAACCGACTTTATCGAGAAAGATTACTTTTTTTAGGCCAAGGGGTTGATAGCGAGATCTCGAATCAACTTATTGGTCTTATGGTATATCTCAGTATAGAGGATGATACCAAAGATCTATATTTGTTTATAAATTCTCCTGGCGGATGGGTAATACCCGGAGTAGCTATTTATGATACTATGCAATTTGTGCGACCAGATATACAGACAATATGCATGGGATTAGCCGCTTCAATGGGATCGTTTATTCTGGTCGGAGGAGAAATTACCAAACGTCTAGCATTCCCTCACGCTTGGCGCCAATGAGTTTTTTATTTGATTTGAGAGAAAAAAGAAGACTATGCCTTCGCGCTATATGAAATATGAATATTAAGTAATAATAGCATGGCACTTCGAATTCGATATGATAAATTTTTTTAACCCTTAAATTATGTATCGAAAGAGTAGTATGAGATAAAAGGTATTTCCGATTTTATCTAATCTATCGGGAGGCCTATTTCAGCGTCACAAACTTTTTTGTTTTCACGCCGGGAGGCTCTTAACAATATTTAGGTTATGAAAGAATATGAAAATAAAAAAAATCTTGTTTTTTTATTTGAAAAAAAAAAAAAAAAGAAACTTTGGGATTGCTAAATAACAGACGAAATAAATATATAAAGCAACGGAGCCATCATAGTATTTTGTTTTTGAACTACTCCAAAAACAAAAAGAAGGGTGGTTATTGGATCATTTACCAACCCGAGTCTGATAGACCCTATATTTAATTTATTTGATATTTAAGTAAGGTAAAAACGAATTCCATTATAGAGCCGTATGCAATGCGTAAAAGATGCCTGTACGGTTGTTCAATATATATATTTTATTATTCTTTATCTCTTCACCTTATCATCATGCGAGATAGAATAAACATTTATTATGTTATATCATCAGGGTAATGATCCATCAACCTGCTAGTTCTTTTTATGAGGCACAGACGGGAGAATTTATCTTGGAAGCGGAAGAACTTTTGAAGCTGCGCGAAACCGTCACAAGGGTTTATGTACAAAGGACAGGCAAACCCTTATGGGTTGTATCCGAAGATATGGAAAGAGATGTTTTTATGTCAGCAACAGAAGCCCAAGCTCATGGAATTGTTGATCTTGTAGCGACTGAATAAAAAAGAAAAAATAACAAAAATTTCAGACGAATTGGTGATTTGAGATTTTATCTTCTTATTTTATCTTCTTACCGGATTTAATATTCTATTCATTAATCTATTAATATAGAAATAAAATAATTCATAATCATCCGGTTAAGATCGATCTAAACCAGCCCATTATGTATATGATTCAATATGCCAACTATTAAACAACTTATTAGAAACACAAGACAGCCAATCAGAAATGTCACGAAATCCCCCGCTCTTGGGGGATGTCCTCAGCGACGAGGAACATGTACTAGGGTGTATGTGCGACTCGTTCAGATCATGGGCTAGGACAAAAGAAAGAAAACAATTGATCCAGTATCAACGATCAGTACCAGTGAATAGACTAGAATGGAAGAACTCCATTCAATATCTAAAAATCAAAAAGATCTATCCTTCTATTGTGGTATCAAATGTATGGTTTCCGTTGGTGCAAATCCAATCAACTCCGTTTTAAATTTAAGATGAGAAAGAATTCTCCATTGATAGCAAATGATATCCATTAAGCAGGGGAAATACTATTTAAAAAAGCAGAAAAATTATGCCTTACTCTTGCAAGAACGGACTAACAGGGTCAGCTACTCAGCAAATCTTCATAATTAAATACCGTTACTGTATAAGTAGATCTCATTGTGAAAGACCTCGTACTGGATAATTATGGGTAGAGCCAAAGAGTGTGAACTGTACAAGTTAACAATAACATTGATTAAATGAAAGAAGGGCTCCGGTGTATAGAGAGGACCTCACCGTTTAAGAAGTAACCATAGAAACGATGGAACCCACTATATCCATTTATATTTACTACTTTTATGTGTTTTTGATACCTAATATCAATACAATTTTTTTCTAGGCATTTCACCTAGAAAAAAAAAAAAAAATCGTGGTCGGGAAGGTTATAGTAGCAAAAGCCATTGGAATTTAAATTTTATACATTGGAAGAATCCGTTTTGTTATTAATAGACTAGGATACGGGAAGGGAATAACTGAAAGAAAGGAAATCGATTAGTTATTCATCAAAGTTTCATTTATTCAATGACCAGAATTAAACGAGGGTATATAGCTCGAAGACGTAGAACAAAAATTCGTTTATTTGCATCAACCTTTCGAGGGGCTCATTCAAGACTTACTCGTACTATTACTCAACAGAAAATAAGAGCTTTGGTTTCGGCTCATCGGGATAGAGGTAGACAAAAGAGAGATTTTCGTCGGTTGTGGATCACTCGGATAAATGCAGTAATTCGCGAGAATAAAGTATACTTCAGTTATAGTAAATTTATACACAATCTGTACAAGAGACAGTTACTTCTTAATCGTAAAATACTTGCACAAATAGCTATATTAAATAAGAGTTGTCTTTATATGATTTCCAATGAGATCATAAAATAAAGAGATTGGCAGGAATCCGTTGGAATAGTTTAAATGGAGTTCCCTGGAGAATGAACTCTGGGAAGGTAGAGTAGAAATTAGTATGATAAAATATGATAAAGTCATCAAAATGAAGAAAGCCGTTAAATAAAAAATATTTATTCCTCTTCTCACATTTTTTTTCTTACGACAGGACATTTCGATTTTACGATTTTTCGAACAAAAAAAAACGTCAATCCGCATTTGAGTTTGGATTGGAATTTTATTTTGATTCAATTCGATTGAAGAGTCAACCTATTTTTTTCTGGTTCTAAGACCAGCAGCTCTAGCGGTTGACTCGCTTCTTTCAAATTGTTTCTCATTATTAAGAAAAGGTAACGGAGATAAAATACGAGCTTGTTTTATAGCAATAGTAATTAATCGTTGTTGTTTTAAGGTCAATCTATTCACCCGTCTAGATAATATTTTTCCTTGTTCGCTAATAAATCGACTAATTAAACTCATGTTTCTATAATCAATTCGATCCCCCGATTGGATCGGAGGCAAACGCCTACGAAAAGATCGCTTAGATTTAAGAAAGATTCGCTTGGATTTATCCATGGTTTGTTTATTCCTTATCCTGAAAATCCCAATCCTATTTCTTAATTCTACATCATCTTTGATCCGATCGAAATAGGATTTGGTTTGTTTCTATTTATTTGTTTCTATTTAAATAAATTAAAAAATAAATTGAAATAAATTATATATATATTGTTATATATAATATGTAATTTTTCATCTTCCTTGGAAGACTGACACACGAGCGATCGGTTCGATCTATTTCTTTATCTCCCCATGAATTGTATGTTTGTAACAACAGGGACAGAATTTTCTCAATTCCAATCGACTAGGCGTATTGTGTCGATTCTTTTGAGTAATATATCTGGAAATGCCCATTGATTCCTTATTAACACGATTTCGAACACAACTGGTACATTCCAAAACAACCGTTACTCGGACATCTTTACCCTTAGCCATGAACCTCCTTTGGTTTTTGATTCACTCAATTCTTTAATTTTCCGACCCGAAGCAAGGAAGAAGAAAGGACACAAAAATAGAAGCAGGTAACTCGAAATCAAATTATGAAAGAAATATTTTGTTGCAATCAATATAGTAATAAATAATAAGTAATATAATGATTTCTAACTATATTTCTAATTTTTAATTGCCGTACAGTATTTCATTTTCAGTTAAGTATCTTGTATGATATTGTTGCCCCAACCACCGCATTTCCATTCTATTATTAATTTAATTTGAGCCTGAGCCCGAGTTCATAGTTTCACTGAGGGTGAAACCGCTTTTTCTTTGTTTTTTTTTTTTTTTTTTAGAAAGAATAAGTAAAAAAAGAAAAAAAGAAAAAACAAAGAAAAAAAGAAGGGAGGGGTAGGGATTAGTTACAGATATTTGATTGTATCTCTAATCTTCTTCCCCCTTCCCATATCAATAGCTAGAATGAAAAAAAGGGGAATATCAACGCATCCGGAAAAAAACGATTGATCTCTATCAATAAACCTGCTAAAGACCCGAACCATAGAGTACTTACTACCGGTGCCACGGAGAGATATGTTTTTAGATCTCGCATTTTAAAAACTCCTCTTTCTGTATTCGTTATTGTAATTTTATTGTAATTTGTAATACATAATGGTAATACATATATGACCGGATGTGTATATGTAGTTAATGACTTACCACTTGTACGCGGAGTTCCTAATTCAAATTGAAATGTACAAAATAGATATTTATTAAAAGAAAAAAATACGTCCATTTCCGCCTTAAATTCCTAAAAAATATTAATTTTTTGTGGTAGATTTCATATTTATTTCATACTTTATATAAGTCTTTTACCATATTATATGTTTGTTATATGATATATGAGACCAAAAGGAAGAAGGAAGAAATGATAAGATAGTTTGTGTATATCAATGTAGGAAATAAAGATGTGGAAAACAAGACAGGGATTCTCTAC